TGCCAAATGTGTCCAAAGAAGAAGAGCAAAGCAAATGAAGCATGTCCAAAAGTAAACCAACCCCTTGGGCTGCTACGAAAAACACCATCGGATTTCAAAGTGGCGCGATCTAACTCAAAAATTTCACCCAATTGAGCACGTCTAGCATATTTTTTTACAGTAACAGGATCGCTATAACTGACTCCGTTGAGTTCGCCACCGTAGAACTCAACAGTGACACCTACCTGTTCGACACTATACTTCGATTCAGCCCTTCGAAAAGGAACATCGGCTCTAACAATTCCGTCGCCGTCTACCAAAACGACTGGAAATGTTTCAAAAAACGTAGGCATACGACGTACAAAAAGTTCGCGTCCTTCTTTATCTCTAAAAATGGGATGCCCTAACCATCCAACCGCTATTCCATCTCCATTATCCATTGAGCCCGCCCTGAATAATCCCCCTTTTGCCGGATTATTGCCGATGTAATCATAAAAAGCTAATTTTTCAGGAATTTTAGACCAAGCTTCTGATAAACTTTGATTTTCGGCTATCCCAGCACTAACCCTTCGGTATATCTCTTGCTGAAAGTATCCCTGATCCCATTGATAACGAGTCGGTCCAAATAATTCAATCGGGGTTGTTGCTGAACCATACCACATAGTCCCGGCAACAACAAAAGCTGCAAAAAAGACAGCAGCAATACTACTGGAAAGTACGGTTTCAATATTGCCCATACGCAATCCTTTGTATAGGCGTTGGGGTGGGCGGACGCTAAGATGGAATAGACCCGCTAATATGCCCAATGCCCCTGCTGCAATATGATGAGAGGCTATTCCTCCCGGAACAAAAGGATCAAAACCTTCCACACCCCAAGCTGGATTTACAGATTGCACTTTTCCCGTTAGTCCATAAGGGTCGGACACCCATATTCCAGGACCATATAAACCTGTTACATGAAAGGCACCAAAACCAAAGCACGCAACTCCGGCGAGAAATAAATGAATTCCAAAGATTTTGGGTAAATCTAAAACGGGCTTTCCGGTACGGTCATCAGAAAATATTGCTAAATCCCAATATACCCAATGCCAGATAGCTGCCAAAAAGCACAAGCCAGAAAACCCGATATGCGCCCCGGCCACACCTTCGTAACTCCAAATACCCGGATTCGTTACAGCCCCTCCTGTGATACTCCAACCACCCCACGAATTGGTTATTCCTAAACGAGTCATGAATGGTATAACGAACATACCCTGTCTCCACATTGGATCAAGAACGGGGTCAGAGGGATCAAAAACTGCTAATTCATACAGAGCCATAGAACCGGCCCAACCCGCAACCAGAGCTGTATGCATTATATGGACAGCAATCAGTCGGCCGGGATCATTCAATACAACGGTATGAACACGATACCAAGGTAAACCCATGGAAATACCCCTTAATATATCAAAGAAAAAAGACACCATGTAACTTTATTGCGTTGGAAAAGGTTAGACTCTAACTATGTTATGGACCTCCCCTGTTCGTTGGATTATTTCCGCGCAAGGATTCATATTTGTTTGATTCTGTTAATAATAAAATAACGAAACAATTCCATTCGTAGTAACAAAGAGAAGCAAATTTATTCTATACTCGATAAGTACCAATACGCAATGGGGTTTTCTATGAGAAAATATGTCCATACTTGTGCATCATTAGAAAGGGCCTATTTGTAAAAATGGTCTCTTATTTATTAGAAAGGGCCTATTTGTAAAAATGGTCTCTTATTTATTTTCTAATCCTATAGATAAAATATCATATTGGACAATATTAGAAAGACAATAACTCAATTGTTATGTTTCCACATCAAAGTGAAATCTAATCTTTAGTTCTTTTTCTTTCATTTAATGCCTATTGGTGTTCCAAAAGTACCTTTTCTAATTCCTGGAGACGACGAGGGGACTTGGGTTGACGTATAGTGCGACTTGTCAGGTATATTGGGTCATATGGGATTTCCCCGTTCTCTCCCCGCTCGAGATATCCTCTGTTTCGCCCAAGAAAGATAAATGGAATTATCAAACTATCGAGGATAATACCAAAAAACAGAATCTGCTTGTAAACTCTCACGGTGGATCAGTACCGGGCGGACTATCTATTTATGATATGATGCAATCTGTGAAACCACAGATACATACAACGGCTTTGGGAGGAGTCGCTTCAATGGCATCTTTGATCTTGGTCGGAGGAAGAACTACCAAACGTACGGCATTCCCTCACGCTTGGCGCCAATGGTTTTTTGAGAAAAAAGAAGACTATGCCTTCGCCATATATAAAATATGCATATTAAGTAATAATAGCATGGCACTTTGAATTCGATATAAGAAAGTTTTTTCTAAACATTAGATTATATATCGAGGGAGTAGTATGAGATAGGAGGTATTTCCGATTTTATCTACCGGAGTTCAGCGTCACAAACTGTTGGACGGGCTCTTTATGTTATGAAAGAGTGCGAAAAACAAGATTTTTATTAATCAGATCAAAA